TTTATTCATTTGATTTTGTTTTTAGGGTGTTTAGGTTTTTGTTTTGTGTTTTTAATGGGGAGGTTTAGATAGTGAATTATAGGTGAAAATGGAAGTAGGTAAATCAAAAAACTAAATCAAAAATATAAATGGATTGAAATGTAGAATAGTGGAGAGGTAGGAGTGTTGGTATAAGTTGGTTTGGAGAAATATGAGTGAAAGGCAGAAGAGGCGAAAAATCGATGGAGGCATAAGTGAAATCTAGCTTGTTCGGAATTGAAAAAAATGGCGATGAGAAAAGTCAGGTGAAAGTTTAATGGGGTCTTGCGGGACATATAAAAATTTACTTTGTAAAAAGTGGGATTTTTTGAAAAAAAAAAAATTTTTTAAAAAAAAAAAATTTTTTTTTCAAAAAAAAAATTTTTGAAAATTTTAGAGTAAAATTAGGAGTTGTGAAAATGTAAAAAAATGAAAATTTTTTTTAAAAAATTAAAAAAATTTTATTTTTGTAACATATGGAGTTTCTCTTAGTTAAAAAAAATGAGAGGAAAAAGGGGTTTAAAAATATGTCTATCGAGCATTCACTAAACTGCCCCATGTGGTCTTTAGAGAGTGGATTAAGAGAGAACCAAATGTGGACAAAGTGCATCAGTGTAAAGGTGGAACCAGATACTCTTGAAACCGTATCATTAATTAACCTTAGTGCAGAGACGTATTACGGATGCCATTGATGTCCAGACCTAGATTGTGGGTGTTCTGACAGCGGCATAGATGGTAGTCTAATGAGGTTCCCAGAGAAAAAAGGGAGCTAGATGGGCTAAAGAAAGATTATGTAAGTATTATGGGTGTAAATGGTGACTCTCTCCAGCTTAAGGGATGTCTGTTAAAAGGAGATTGTATGAGGTATAAGCTATAATAGTTCCTGAAGTAAGAACCAGTGGTGCGTGGACCATTATATATTAAATGTGTGTTCCTGAAACTAGAGCATATTGGATCTTTTATGCAAGCGGTTGCTGATTTCTCGTGAGGTGTGGAGTAAAGAAATCCATCTGATACTAGTTATCATAGTTATGGCAAGATTGATAATAGAGCTAGAGGGGAGTATGTACTATGAGCAATAATGGTCTGTAAAACCATGGATTAATATGTAAGGTTATGTAATGGTATGAGAGATTGACATTGATAAGTAGGGTAAATAGAGATATGTACTATGAGCAGTAATGGTCTGTGGAATCATGGATTAGTATGTAAGGTTGTATAATGGTATGGGAGATAGACATTGATGAATGTGGTAGATAGAAGTATGTACTATTAAACATATATGAACTGGATGAATATATGTACTATATAAATCAATGTACGATAATACATAGCAATAATACATAGTAATATTGTATATCAATACTACTATGGGGGGGGNANGGGGGGGGTGGGAGAATGATTTCTATAGTTGAGGACAACGATGGTTTTTCAGACCATAGGCCTTGGGTGTAACCAAGTAGAAATAATGACTTATTTTATTCTTTTCTTAGGGGTTTGCTTAGTTTTGGGGGCCTTAGCGGTAGCGTCTAATCCATCTCCGTACTATGGGGTGTTAGGGTTGGTTATGGGCTCTGTAGTGGGGTGTGGTTGGTTAGTGAGTTTAGGTGCTTCTTTTATTGCATTGGTACTGTTTTTAGTTTATTTAGGAGGAATATTAGTGGTGTTTGTTTATGCTGTGTCGTTGGCAGCAGATCCTTTTCCTGAGACTTGAGGGGATTTGCGGGTTTTAGGATATGGGCTTGGGTTAATGTTAATTGTGTTAGTAGGGGTTATGATTGGTCATATGATAGAAGGAAGTGGTTGGACAGTTAGTACAGTGGATTGAGGGGGTTTAATGTCTGTTCGAATGGATTTTAGTGGAGTGGCGATGTTTTACTCTTGAGGGGCGGGCCTGTTTATAGTTGTAGGGTGAGGCTTGTTGTTGACGCTGTTTGTGGTTCTGGAGTTGGTGCGGGGAATTTCTCGGGGGGCAATTCGGGCTGTTTAGGTTTGTAGGGTCAGAAGATAGTTTAATAGTAGAGAATACCAGCTTTGGGAGCTGGAGGTAGAGGTTTAAGTCCTCTTTTTCTGAGCGGGTGGAGTTGATTTAATGATATGTTTTTTAACTTATTTTCCTTTTTGCTCTCTTTTTCTTTTCCTTCTGTCCCTCTATGGGGGAATACTCTAGGAAGGGTATAATCTTCAGTCTTTGGTTTACAAGACCAATATTTTTTATAAACTACTAGAGTATAAGTAGAGGATTTTGTTTTCTAAGGATGTAGCGATAGGGAAGAGGAAGAGTAGAATAGTAAAGTAGGAGAGTGATGCTAGTTGGCCAATGATGATAAATGGGTGTTCTACAGGTTGGCTTCCTACTCAGGTTAGGATAAATAAGTTAGCGACTAGAAGCCAGAATAGGATTTGGGAGAGGGGTCGGAATGATATAGATCGTATTTTGGACTTATGTAGGAATGGGATAGCGAACAGAATTAGGACTGAGGCAGCTAGAGCGAGTACTCCTCCAAGTTTGTTTGGGATTGATCGTAGAATTGCATATGCAAATAGGAAGTATCATTCGGGTTTGATATGGGGAGGAGTAACTAGTGGATTGGCTGGAGTGAAGTTTTCTGGGTCTCCAAGGAGGTTTGGGGTGAAGAAGGCCAAAGTTAGGAATGGTAAGGATAGGAGTGTAAATCCTAGGAGGTCTTTTGTAGAGAAATATGGGTGGAATGGGATTTTATCACAGTGGGAGATAATTCCTAGTGGATTGTTAGAGCCTGTTTCGTGGAGAAAAGTTAGGTGAACGATAGAAATGCCAGCAATGAGGAAGGGAAGGAGGAAATGTAAGGCAAAGAATCGGGTTAAGGTAGGATTGTCTACGGAGAAACCGCCTCAGGCTCATTCTACTAGTGTTTGACCAATGTATGGAATAGCGGAAAATAGGTTAGTAATGACGGTGGCGCCTCAGAAGGATATTTGGCCTCATGGTAAGACGTATCCTACAAAGGCAGTTGCTATTAAGGTCAAGAGGAGGATGACTCCAGTGTTCCATGTTTCTTTATATAGGTAAGAGCCGTAATAAAAACCTCGTCCGATATGAAGGTAAATGCAGATAAAGAAAAATGAGGCTCCATTTGCATGGAGATTACGGATTAGTCATCCATACTGGACATCTCGGCAAATATGAGCGACTGATGAGAATGCTAGAGAGGTATCAGCAGTATAGTGTATAGCTAGTATAAGTCCGGTTAGAATTTGGGTAATTAGGCAGATTCCTAGAAGGGATCCGAAGTTTCATCAGGCTGAGATATTTGAGGGTGAAGGTAGGTCAATTAAAGAGTTATTGATAATTTTTAATAGAGGGTGAGATTTACGAATGTTAGGGGCCATTAAGGGGTTAAGATAATATTAGTATGATAAGGATAGAGAGGGCAAAGGTTCCTAAATAAGTTTTAATCAGTCCGGAGTGCAGAGGTGTAGAGTTTTTTGTTGCTAGGAGTTGAAGGTCAGTAAGTCCTTCGGGTCCTATTTTTTTATATCAGGATAGATCGATTAGGTGAGATGCAATTTTTTGCCCGGAGTTAAGTAGTTTTAGAGGGAGAATACGATGAAGTAGGGGGTTGAAGTAACCTAATGACATGGAAAAATTAGAGTATGAGTTTTGTTTAGATGGGGTAAGGTTTTGTGTTATGTTCAGTAGTTCTAAGGCGATTAGGATACCGATGATAGTTACTAGGATGGCAGCAGTTTTAGTAATAAATGGTATAGTTATTGTAGGTGTTTTTGTTGGGAGAATGTTTGATGAAATTAATAGGCCAGCAGTGATACTTCCTACTGCGAGTCGGATAATAGGATTAGAAATAGCAGGTGAATTTTCATTGATAGGGGATGTTGGATGGATTCGGGTATGTCCGGTTTGTACAAGTAAGGTCATTCGGAGGCTATATGTGGCAGTAAATGATGTAGCAAGGAGAGTGATTAGGAGGGCTCAGGAGTTTAAATAGGAGTTGTTTAGAGATTCAATAATGAGGTCTTTGGAGTAGAATCCAGCTAAGAAGGGAGTGCCTATTAGGGCTAGGTTACCAATAGTAAGACATGAAGTTGTTGTTGGGAGAAGGTTTTGTAATCCCCCTATTTTTCGGATATCTTGTTCACCAGCTAGGTTGTGAATGATTGAACCGGAGCATAGGAACAATATAGCTTTAAAGAAGGCGTGAGTGGAGATGTGAAGGAATGCTAGTTGAGGAAGGTTGAGACCGATTGTAACTATTATTAATCCAAGTTGGCTGGATGTTGAGAAGGCAATAATTTTTTTAATGTCATTTTGGGTAAGCGCACAAATTGCAGCAAATATTGTAGATAAGGCCCCTAAACATAAGCAGATGGTTAGGGCAGTTTGATTATTAGTTAATATAGGGTGGGTACGAATGAGTAAGAAAATTCCGGCTACAACTATAGTACTTGAGTGGAGTAGGGCAGACACAGGTGTGGGGCCTTCTATAGCAGCGGGGAGTCATGGATGGAGGCCAAATTGGGCTGATTTACCTGTAGCGGCGATAATGAGACCTAGTAGAGGTAAAATTGGGATTTGATTTTCATAGGAGAGTTGTTGGATTTCTCAGGTGTTTAATGAGATAGCAAGTCATGCTAGGCTGAGAATGAGACCAATATCTCCAATTCGGTTGTAAATTACTGCTTGAAGGGCTGCAGTGTTAGCATCTGCTCGTCCATGTCATCAACCAATAAGAAGGAAGGATATAATACCAACGCCTTCTCAGCCAATGAAAAGTAAGAATATATTGTTTGCAATTGTAAGGGTAAGTATGGCAATGAGAAATATAAGTAAGTAAGTGAAGAATTTGTTAATATGGGGTTCTGAGGCTATATATCAGGTTGCAAATTGTAAAATGGATCATGTCACAAATAGGGCGATTGGGAGGAATGTTGTGGAGTATAAGTCTAGTTTAAAGCTTACAGGGATTTTGAAGTTTGAGATAAAATTTCAGTACCAGTAGCAGGAAATTGTTTCTGTTCCTGAAAGGATATATGTGAGTATGGGAATAAGGCTGAGAAAGAATGCTAATTTGACATGGGAAGTAATGGTTGTGGGAAGGTTTTTAGGTTGTAGGCGAAATAGAGGGGAAATAAGGGTAATTAGGGTTAGGAGTGTAAAGGTGTTTAGAAGTAGAAGGGTGTCCATTGCTTTTACTTGGAGTTGCACCAAGATTAATGGCTCCTAAGGCCAGTGGATTACTATTATCCTTTAAAAGCAAGGGGGCTGAGGGTTTAGTCTCAGATGCAGGAATTAGCAGTTCTTGCTGGTTAAACCCCCCTTGGCGAATAAGAAGATTTAAACTTCTATTTTTAGAATCACAATCTAATGTTTGGGTTAAAACTATATTTGCGGCTATAGGATACTTGAAATGAGTTCGGGTTTGGTGATGAGGAGGAGTATAGGGATTATATGGAGGGTCATTAGAAGATGTTCTCGTGTGGTTGAATTATGGATGGTGGAAATATGGGTGGGAGGAGTTCCTCGTTGGGTTGTTAGGAATATGTATAGGGTGTAGGAAGCAGTTAATAAGGTTGCAAGTCCAGTGAGGATAATTGTTAGGGGGGACCATTTGAATAAGCTGATTATAATGGTTAGTTCGGCTATTAGGTTTGTTGTTGGGGGAAGGGCTATATTTGTAAGATTAGCCAATAATCATCAGATACATATAAGGGGGAGGAGGGGCTGTAAGCCTCGGGTTAATACGAGGATTCGACTATGTGTTCGTTCATAGTTTGTATTGGCTAGACAGAATAATATAGAGGAGGTTAGGCCGTGTGAAATTATTAGGATTATTGCTCCAGAAAAGGATCAGTCAGTTTGAATTATACAGGCAGCGATAACTAGACCCATATGGCTAACTGATGAGTAGGCAATTAGAGATTTTAGATCAGTTTGGCGGAGACAGATAGAGCTAGTTATTAGTGCTCCTCATAAGGCAAGGGTTAGGAATGGATAGGAAAGGACATTGTTCAAGGGAGTGATTAAGATAGCGATACGCATAATTCCGTAGCCGCCTAATTTTAGTAGGAGAGCTGCTAGTAATATAGAGCCTGCAATAGGTGCTTCTACATGGGCTTTAGGAAGTCATAAATGTAGGCCGTATAGTGGGGCTTTTACTATGAATGCTATGAGGAGAGCTAGTCCTGATAATATTCCAGATCAAGAGAGAGTTAGTGAGGGGTATATGAGTTTTATGAATGGTATAAAAAGTGAGCCAGTTTCTGTATTAAGGTATAACAGAGCAATTAGGAGGGGGAGAGAGCTAATGAGGGTGTAGAATAAAAGATAAATTCCAGCAGTAAGACGTTCAGGTTGATTACCTCATCGGGTAATAAGGATTAGGGTTGGGATTAAGGTGGCTTCAAAGGAGATATAAAATAAGGTAAGTTCAGTGGAGGAGAAGGCTAGGAGAATGAATGGTTGGATAGTAATGAGTGAGCAGATAAAAATGCGTTTTCGGGTTGTTGGTTCAGGATGAAGATGGTTTTGGCTAGCGATTAGTATGAGTGGGAGAAGTCAACATGATAGAACTAGAAGAGGGGCAGAGATTTGGTCAATACCAGTTCAGTGAGTTAGGAATTTATAGGGGAAATATGTAGGGTGAAGTCATTGAAGGCTAAGGCAAGCAATTAGTAGGCTGTGGGTAGTAGTATTAATTCATACGAAGTTGATTGGGGATATGAGTGTTGTTGGGATGAGTATGATTGTTGGGATAATAATTTTTAGCATTGTAAGAGGTTTATATTATGTAGGTGATCCGAACCATGAGTTCGAGTTGAGGAGACTAGAATGGCGAGACCTGTACCTGCTTCACAAGCAGAGAAGGCAAGCATGAAGATAGGAATTAGGGCGAAGGATGTAGTATGGGTATGGATTGGTCAAATTGAGAGGGCGATGTATATGGAGAGTATTATGCTCTCTAAGCATAGTAGAGCTGAAATGAAGTGGGTTCGGTGAAAGGCTAGGCCTAGGCTGCTTAGTGTGAAGGCTGAGTAGAAGCATAGATGTGACAATGGCATAAGAAAGTTATAGTAGTAAGCTATAATTTGTTGAGCCGAAATCAACAGTCTTAGAGTTAGACTAACTTTCTATTATTCTGCTCATTCTAGACCTCCTTGAATTCATTCATAGACTAGTCCTAATGAAAGCAAGGATAAGATGATGGAGGTTCAGAGTATTGTTATGATGGGGTAAGAGAGTTGAGTGGCTCATGGTAGGGGGAGTAGGAGGGCGATTTCTAGATCAAATAAGAGGAATAAGATGGCTACTAGGAAGAAACGGATTGAGAATGGAAGGCGAGCGGTACCTAATGGGTCGAAGCCGCATTCGTATGGGGATAGTTTTTCTCCATCAGGATTTGTTTGAGCAAGTCATAAGTTAAGGATGGTAAGTAGGGTGCTGAGTGCTAAGGATAATAAGAATATAAATATGACTATGTTAATTGCTCTTCTCTGGAGTTAAACCAGAATTTAGAGATTGGAAGTCAATTGTAATAAGTTATACTAGAAGAGCATGATCCTCATCAGTAAATAGTTATATAAAGGAATAATCAGATTACATCGACGAAGTGTCAGTATCATGCTGCAGCTTCAAATCCAAAGTGGTGATTAGATGTAAAGTGAAATTTAATAAGTCGTAGTAAGCAGATGGTTAGGAAAGTTGAGCCAATGATTACATGGAGACCATGGAATCCTGTTGCAACAAAGAAGGTTGAACCATAAATTCCGTCGGCAATGGAAAATGAGGCCTCGTAGTATTCTGTGGCTTGTAGGAAAGTGAAGTAAAATCCTAGTAGGATTGTGAGGAGTAGGGCATGAGTTGCTTGTTTTCGGTTACTAATAGTGATACTATGATGGGCTCAGGTGACGGTAACTCCGGATGCAAGGAGGATTGCAGTATTTAGGAGAGGGACTTCTATAGGATTAAGAGGGGTAATACCAGTAGGTGGCCATAGTCCTCCTAGTTCAGGGGTAGGTGCTAGGCTAGAATGGAAGAAAGCTCAAAAGAATCCTAGGAAAAAGAATGCTTCTGATGTGATAAACAGGATTATACCGTAACGTAATCCTTTTTGGACTGTGGGTGTGTGATGACCTTGAAAGGTACTTTCTCGAATAATGTCTCGTCATCATTGTAGTATAACGAGGATTATAGAGAGAAGGCCTGCAATAAGGAGGTAGGAGGAATTATAATGAAATCATATGATTAGCCCAGAGGTTGTTAGGAGGGCTGCAGCGGCGCCGAAAATAGGTCAAGGGCTAGGGTCAACTAAGTGGTAGGAGTGAGCTTGGTGTGCCATTAAATGTTTTCTTGTAAATATAGGCTAATTAGTAAGACGAAAACGTATGCTTGGATTATAGCGACTGCTAACTCAAGCATTGTTAAGAGTATTAGGATAGAGGAGGTGAGGATGGAGATAGAGGGAATGATGTGTAAGAGAGCTAGTGTAGCTGTGGAGATGAGTTGGATTAATAGATGGCCGGCTGTAAGGTTTGCGGTAAGTCGAACACCTAAGGCAAGAGGGCGGATTAGCAGGCTAATTGTTTCAATGAGAATTAGTGCGGGGATTAGAGGGGTGGGTGTACCTTCTGGTAGAATATGTCCTAAGGAAATTGATGGTTGGTTTCGGAGGCCAATGAGGATAGTTGCTAGTCATAGAGGGAATGCTAGAGCTATGTTTATAGATAGTTGTGTAGTAGGAGTAAATGTGTATGGAAGGAGGCCTAAAAGGTTGATAGATAGAAGGAATATTATTAATGATGTTAAAATGAGAGCTCATTTGTGACCAGCTTTATTTAGGGGGGTTATAAGTTGTTTAGTTAATAGTTGAATAAATCAGAGTTGAAGGGTTGTTAGGCGGTTAGAGATTCAGCGGTTGTTTGGGGATGGGAGGAGAATAGCTGGGAATAACATAGACAGGAGGATTAATGGGATACCTATTAATTGTGGGCTGGAGAATTGGTCAAAGAAGGTTAGGTTCATGGTCAGAGTCATGGAGAAGATTGAAAGGTAGGGTTAGTTTTATTGGATGGGGAATTAGATGATATAAATGATAAGGATTTGGGTTGTAAGATGAACAAGAAGATTAATCAGGAAAGTACTATGATTAGGAATCAAGGTCCTGGGTTAAGTTGGGGCATTTCATTAAGGAGGAGAAAGACCTCTTTCTCTAGCTTAAAAGGCTAGTGCTGTTGCATAGCTTCTTAATGATGAGGTTGAGAGTAGTGTAGATCAACTTTCGAAGTAAGGAAGTGGAGTTGATTCAACTACAATAGGTATATAGCTGTGGTTAGCTCCGCAGATTTCTGAGCATTGACCGTAGAAGACTCCTGGGCGAGTTGCGATAAATGAGGTTTGGTTTAGTCGTCCTGGGATGGCGTCAGTTTTAACCCCTAAAGTAGGGACAGCTCATGAGTGAAGGACATCCCCAGCAGTAACAATTACTCGGATAGGGGATTCAGTTGGGATAACTACTCGATGGTCGACTTCTAGTAGTCGAAAATGACCAGAGGGTAGTTCTGTAGTGGGAATTATGTAGGAGTCGAAAGAGAGGTCTTTGAAATCTGTGTATTCGTAAGATCAGTATCATTGATGTCCGATTGCTTTAAGAGTTAAATCTGGTTCATCAATTTCATCCATTATATAAAGAATTTGAAGGGATGGGAGAGCTAGTAAGATTAAAACGATAGCAGGAAGAATGGTTCAGATAAGTTCAACTTCTTGAGCATCTACTGTGTTAGAAGATAGTTTTTCTATAAGTATAAGAGCTAAGAGGTAAAGGACTAAGCTACAAATGGCTAGTGCGACTATAAGGGCATGGTCATGAAATTCTACTAATTCTTCTATGATTGGAGAGGATGCGTCTTGGAATCCAAATTGGGAATGGTTTGCCACGTGAGATGTACGGGGGTTTAACCTGTGATTTAGTCTTGACAAGACTATGTAATTAGTTTACTAACTTCTCATAAGAAAGAAGCATAAGTGGTTAGTGCAGTTGGCTTGAAACCAGCGTGAGGAGGTTCGATTCCTTCCTTTCTTGGATTTGAACGTAGGCTGGCTCTTCAAAGGTATGATGAGGGGGCGGGCAGCCGTGGATTCATTCAATGTTAGTGGGAACTAGCTCTGGTTGAAGAACTTTCCGTTTAGAGGATAAGGCTTCTCAGATGATAAATATTAGCATAATGACGGCGGTTATTGAGATTAAGGAGCCGATCGAGGATATAGTGTTTCATAAGGTGTAAGCATCTGGGTAATCAGAGTATCGTCGAGGTATGCCAGCGAGACCTAGAAAATGTTGAGGGAAGAAGGTCAAGTTGACTCCTGTGAATATTACTCCGAAGTGGGCTTTTGCTCAGGTTGGATGAAGAGTATAGCCAGTAAATAAGGGGAATCAGTGAGTGAATCCAGCGAGGATGGCGAATACGGCTCCTATAGATAGAACGTAGTGGAAGTGAGCTACTACGTAGTATGTGTCGTGTAAGGCAATGTCAAGGGAGGAGTTTGCTAAGACAATTCCAGTGAGACCTCCAATAGTAAATAGAAAAATGAAGCCTAGAGCTCATAGGATAGGGGGCTCTCATTTAATAGTCCCTCCATGTAAAGTGGCTAGTCAGCTAAATACTTTAATACCTGTAGGGATAGCAATGATTATAGTAGCGGATGTAAAGTAGGCTCGGGTATCAACGTCTATACCTACAGTGAATATATGGTGAGCTCAGACGATGAAACCTAGGAATCCAATAGATAGTATAGCTCATACTATTCCTATATAGCCAAAGGGTTCTTTTTTGCCGGCATAATAAGCAACAACATGAGAGATAATACCAAATCCTGGGAGAATAAGGATGTAGACTTCTGGGTGACCGAAGAATCAGAAGAGATGTTGGTAAAGGATTGGATCTCCTCCTCCAGCAGGGTCAAAGAATGTTGTATTTAGGTTTCGGTCTGTAAGGAGTATTGTGATTCCTGCAGCTAAGACAGGGAGGGATAAGAGAAGAAGGATGGCAGTAATTAGAACTGATCAGACGAATAATGGAGTTTGATATTGTGATAAGGCAGGTGGTTTTATGTTGATTGCTGTAGTAATGAAGTTAATAGCTCCAAGGATAGAGGAGACACCTGCTAAGTGAAGGGAAAAGATTGCTAGGTCTACAGAAGCACCTGCATGGGCAAGATTTCCAGCTAATGGCGGGTATACGGTTCATCCGGTACCTACACCTGCTTCAACTGTAGAGGATGCTAGGAGTAGAAGGAATGATGGTGGAAGGAGTCAGAAGCTTATGTTATTTATTCGAGGAAATGCTATGTCGGGGGCTCCAATTATAAGAGGGACTAGTCAGTTTCCGAATCCTCCGATTATTACGGGTATTACTATGAAGAAGATTATAACGAAAGCATGGGCAGTTACGATGACATTATAGATTTGGTCGTCACCCAGAAGAGTTCCTGGTTGACCAAGTTCAGCACGAATTAGAAGGCTAAGAGCTGTACCTACCATGCCTGCTCATGCTCCAAAGATTAGGTATAATGTGCCAATATCTTTGTGGTTAGTTGAAAATAATCATCGGGTTAAGAATGTCACAGGTAAGATGGCTGAATGATTTAAGCGTTAGGCTGTAGACCTTTTTACAGAGGTTTAATTCCTCTTCTTATCGACTCTGTAGTGAAATTCATGTTGGGTTGCAAACCCATCGATATACGATAAATACGTGTCGGAGTCTTGTAGACAGAAGCCTGCAGGATTAGGCATTTAGCTGTTAACTAGAATGTTATGGGATCAAGGCCCATCTGTCTAGTAAGGCTTTAGCTTAATTAAAGCACCTGATTTGCATTTAGGAGATACAGGTTAAAGTCCTGTTAGCCTTAGCAGAAACTAAGAGATTTAAACTCTTATTTAAGGCTTTGAAGGCCTTCGGTTTTGTTCTGTTATCCTAAGTTTCTAAAACATTGGGAGGATTATGGGTGATAAAGGTAGGAGGGTAAGGGATAGAGAAGAGAAGGTAGCAGTTAGGACATAAGAGTTTTTGTTAGTATACCACAGTTTTATATAATTAATGGAGTTTGGAGGTAAGGTGATAGTTGAGTAATATGCTAGTCGTAAGTAAAAGAATAGACCAAGTAATGATAATATAGAGATTATGAAAGCTATAGGTGTTATTTCTTGGTTAATTAGTTCTTGAAGAATTATTCATTTTGGTATAAATCCTGATATAGGAGGAAGGCCGGCTAATGATAATAGGGTCATTAATAGGGTTGCGTTTAGTGAAGGAGTTTTAGTTCAGGAGATTATTAAGGTGGGGAGGTTCGTGGTTTTGGTGGTATTAAGAGACATAAATACTGATGAAGTAATGAGAGTATATAGGCAGAAGGTTAGGATAGTTAATTTAGGATTATAGATAATGATTATTGCTATTCAGCCGAGGTGAGAGATAGATGAGAAAGCCAGGATTTTGCGGATTTGGGTTTGGTTAAGTCCTATTCATCCGCCTAGTGCGGTAGAGGTGATGGCTATAATGGTAAGAATAGTTGGGTTTAGAGAAGGTGCTACTAGAGATAGGATAGTCAGTGGGGGGAGTTTGATTAGTGTTGAGAGGAGTAACCCTGTGGTTAGGGAGGACCCTTGTAGGACTTCTGGGAATCAAAAGTGGAATGGGACTAGGCCTAGTTTTATAGCGATTGCAGTTGTTAGGAGTAGTGAGGATGTAGGATTGGTTAAGTATGTAATGTCTCATTGACCTGTGCTTCAAGCATTAGATAGGCTGGAGAAGAGAATTAATGCAGAAGCTGAGGCTTGAACGAGAAAATATTTAATTGAGGCTTCTACTGCACGTGGGTGGTGAGATTTAGAGATAAGGGGAATTACAGCAAGAGTATTGATTTCTAGGCCAGCCCAGGCGAGGATTCAATGGTTGCTGGATATGGTAATTAGGGAGCCTAAGGTAATGCTAAGTAAGGAGATGAGTTTAGCATAGGGGTTCATTAGTAAAGGAAGGGGTTAAACCATCATTTTCGGGGTATGGGCCCGATAGCTTGATTAGCTTACCTTACTAGGAAATAATATAATGGAAGTATAAGGAGTTTTGATCTCCTTAGTGTGGGTTCGACTCCCACTTTTCTATGGGGTAGAGGAAATGAGAGGATTGCAACCTCTATGTTCACTTTATCATAGTGACCCTTAAGTTTCAGGCACATTTCCAGAGTACAAGGTTTTCTTAGATGGGGAGGTAGGCCTGCAAATGAAATTGGTATGCTTGTATGTCAGAGGCAAAAGGCTAGTGTAAGAGGTAAAAAGTTTTTTCATAAGAGATGTATTAGTTGATCGTAGCGGAATCGTGGGTATGATGCTCGGATTCATAGGAAGCCTGATGATAGGAGCAATGTTTTTGTTGCGAGAATTATAGGGAAGAGTTCAGGTGGGAGATTAAGTGAGCTTGGGTTGATAAATAGGATAGTAGTTATTATATTTATTAGTATGATGTTTGCATATTCGGCTAGGAAGAATAGGGCAAATGGACCTGCAGCGTACTCTACGTTAAATCCGGACACTAATTCAGATTCTCCTTCAGTTAGGTCGAAAGGAGCTCGGTTAGTTTCTGCAAGGGTAGAAATATATCACATTATTGCAAGGGGTCAGGTGGAGAAAATGAGGTATAGAGGTTCTTGGGTGGTAGCCAGGGTGTTAAGGGTATAATTTCCACTTAAGGTAATGATGGATAAGAGGATAATGGCTAGGGTGACTTCATAGGAAATTGTCTGTGCAACTGCTCGTAGAGCCCCGATAAGAGCATATTTTGAGTTAGAAGCTCAGCCCGACCATAAGATGGAGTATACAGCTAGACTTGATATGGAAAGTAGAAAGAGAATACCTAGGTTTAAGTCTGTTAGTGAGAATGGAATGGGAAGTGGAGCTCAAATAGTTAGGGCTAAAAGGAGAGCTAGGACTGGGGTAAGGATAAAGAGTAGTGGAGATGAGGTTGAGGGATGGACTGGCTCTTTAATAAATAATTTGACACCGTCTGCAACGGGTTGGAGGAGGCCAAAGGGGCCGACAATGTTTGGTCCTTTTCGAGCTTGCATATAGCTTAAGATTTTACGTTCAATTAATGTAAGGAAAGCTACAGCGATTAAAATGGGGATTATGTAAGATAGTGATATTAATAGATAGTTTATGGTGGGCATTTTATTGTTAGCTAGGGAGAGGATTTGAACCTCTGGGTAAAGGGTTTAAGTCTTTTGCAGTTGCCAGGCTCTGCCACTCTAGCTATCCTTATCTAGGACTTATTAAGTGGGATTTCTTATTAGTTGAGTTGTATTCACTAATTGGAAAGGAGGCGTATTTGAACAAATATGGGCCTCACTGTCTCGGTCCTTTCGTACTAGAGACAGTATAGCATAGATAGAAACCGACCTGGATTGCTCCGGTCTGAACTCAGATCACGTAGGACTATTAATCGTTGAACAAACGAACCCTTAATAGCGGCTGCACCATTAGGATGTCCTGATCCAACATCGAGGTCGTAAACCTCCTTGTCGATAGGGGCTCTTGAAGGAGATTGCGCTGTTATCCCTGGGGTAGCTTGGTTCATTTATCAAATATATTGGGTCTGGTTGCTGTTAGTACTTTGAGAAGTTGCTCTAAGTCAGGAGGTTTGGTCCTATTTTTGGAGGTTTGTTTATACTCCAAGGTCGCCCCAACCGAAAAATAAGGGTCATGAGTGCAGGTGAAGTATGCCTTTTGGTTTAGTAGTGTTTGCATTGACCTTAGATTTTTAAGTTCCACAGGGTCTTCTCGTCTTATGGGTTCATCCTTGCTTTTGCACAAGGAGATCAATTTCACTGATTATCTGCAAGAGACAGTTAAGACCTCGTTTAGCCATTCATACAAGTCTCTATTTATGGGACAATTGATTGCGCTACCTTCGCACGGTTAGGATACCGCGGCCGTTGAACGTTAGTCACTGGGCAGGCATCACCTTCAATACTTGTGGAGCTGAAGGCTATGTTTTTGGTAAACAGTCGGGCCTTGGGTTTGCCTAGTTCCTTTTGCAGATTTTAATCGTTCTTTTAAGGCGCTCCTGAGTTGGGGTAACAGGTTAGTTGAAATACTAGTTCTAGTGTAGTAGTAATATTAGTCGAGCTGTTAATAATTTTTAATGTAGGTTTGCGCTTAGAGAAGTAAATCTTCAAATTACTCATTTTAGCATAAATTCTCCTATAATCATAGGTTGGCCTGCTATTGGATAGGGGTTCTCTTTGTACTTTTGATATCTTTTAAGATTGGATGAGCTTTGACGCACTCTTAGTTGATGGCTGCTTGAAGGCCTACATATGTTGAGATAGGAGTATTACCCTCTTGTGAAGATTGTGTTCTAGTTTAAAGGAGCTGTACCTCCTTTAAATAACTCCTAAATATCACGTTAAGGTTGAGTAGGGAGGTCCTGGAAGGAGATTTAGGGGTGAACTCAAATTCATTTCGCAGGCAACCAGCTATCACCTAGCTCGGTTGGCTTTTCACCTCTACTAACAAGTCTTCCCACTCTTTTGCCACAGAGACGGGTTTGCTCACAGATAGCTGCTTGAGAGTAGCTCGCGTAGGTTTCGGGGTGGCAAGCTTAAATTCGTTGTGCTTGGATGTTCTTGCTAAATCATGATGCAAAAGGTACAAGGGTTAATCTTTGCTGTTCTTTGCTTAGGTTTTCATTGTTATTTCAACTTTCCCTTACGGTACGAGTCTCTATTGCGTCAAATAACTTTTCTATCGCCTATACTAAGTAGAGAAAATGTTTTAGTTATTTCATTAAGAATTTTTGCGTTATGTGAAAAAGGTTTGAGCTAGAGTTAGCATCAGGTCGGCCTAGGTTAGAAGGCATCTCTCAGGTGTAAGCTGAGTGCTTTAGATTTATAGCTACGTCCTGATATGCTAAGTACACCTTCCGGTACACTTACCTTGTTACGACTTACCTCATCTTCAGCTAGGTTAGAAGTTATTATGTATGGAGATAATTGCTTATGAGGAGGGTGACGGGCGGTATGTACGTGCCCTAGAGCCAGCTTAAAGTAGACATTCTAGTTCTAGTTTACTGCTAAATCCGCCTTCTGAGGGAAGATTTCATTACCTCTTTCGTTGGTGTAAAGGTTTATTCTAATATTAGAAAATGTAGCCCATTTCTTCCACCTCATAGGCTATACCTTGACCTGTCTTGTTAGTGGGTGACTATTGTGCTCGCTGTTATTCTTTCATTAGGCGAGCTGGCGACGGCGGTATATAGGCTGTAGTAGCAAGAGGTGGTTGGGTATATCGTGGAGTATCGATTATAGAACAGGCTCCTCTAGGTGGGTTTAGGGCACCGCCAAGTCCTTAGAGTTTTAAGCGTTTGTGCTCGTAGTTCTCAGGCGGATGCTTTAGTAGTGTAAGCATCTAGATTTAGGGCTAAGCATAGTGGGGTATCTAATCCCAGTTTGTCTCTTAGCTTTCGTGGGTTATAATAGACCATTTGTAGTGCTAGGATCATTTTTATGGAGGTTTTAGGTGCATCTTATGCTTATGACAGCTTGGTTGCATTTTGATCTTAGTTAGATATGATAACATATCCCCACTCTTTACGCCGTACACCATTAATTTGGACCTCTTGTATGACCGCGGTGGCTGGCACAAGATTTACCGGTCCTAAATTACTATAACTAAGTCAAGCTTTCGCTCATTGCTTAATGTTAATTACTGCTGAGTACCCGTGGGGGTGTGGCATAGCAAGGTGTTATGGGCAACATGATAGGTGTGCCTGATACCCGCTCCTCTTACCTGAGTGTGAGGTTTTGAGGGCATTTACACTGGAACGCTGATACTTGCATGTATATGTTTAGTAATAATTAATGGTAAGGTTAGGACTAAGTCTTTTGTCTTCGGGTAAGTATATACCATCTTGTCATCTTCAGTGACATGCTTTATGATAAGCTACGAAGAC